GTAATCCTTCTAGTATCCGAATTTAAATTGAATCTGCAACTTCCTATTTGTTTTGTGAAGGAAAGAGAAAGGACGGGTTGTCTAATATCATTCTTATTTTTTTTAGCTTTAGTTGATACTTAAAGAGGTTTATCTAGAATGAAAGATGAAAAATGGATCTTAGAAGGACTTGTAGTGGAATCACTTCGCAATGGTATGTTTCGAGTTCGTTTAGATAATGACGATCTGATCCTAGGTTATATTTCTGGAAAGATACGGCGTAGTTATATACGAATACTACCAGGCGATAGAGTCAAAATTGAAGTAAGTCGTTATGATTCAACCCGGGGGCGCATAATTTTTAGAATAGACCCTAAACCCCGCAACAAAGATTCGAACGATTAATTGGATTTATCAATCCTCCTTTCGTTGGGATACAATTTGAGGTTCAAAATTTCAAGAGATTTCTTTTTTTTTTTTTCTAGAGTAGATTCGTAATTTCATTAAGGTAAGGAAAAACAAATTATGAAAAAAAGAGCCTCCGTTCGTAAAATTTGCGAAAAATGTCGACTGATCCGTAGACGGGGACGAATTATAGTAATTTGCTCCAACCCTAGGCATAAACAGAGACAGGGATAATATTTCTAAAAAAAAAAGGGACTCTACAACGTACCCAATGCACAAATAAAAGAAAAGATTTGTTTTGACACGAAATGGATATATCCATATATCTCTGACTCATTTTTATGAGATGATAAAATATGGCAAAACCTATATCAAGAACTAGGTTACCTAACTATGTGCGTTTTATTCCACGGAAAAATCCGCGTTTTACTTCACGGAAGTCTCCGCGTTTTACTTCACGGAAAAGTAGTCTTCGAATATCCAAGGGGGTAATAAATATTCAAGCAAGTTTCAACAATACCATTGTAACGGTTACAGATACCCAGGGTCAGGTGGTTTCATGGTCCTCCGCCGGTACTTGTGGATTCAGGGGCCCAAGAAGAGGGACGCCCTTTGCTGCGCAAACTGCGACAGCAAATGCTATTAGTATAGTAATCGATCAGGGTATGCAAGAAGCAGACGTCAGAATAAAAGGTCCCGGTCTCGGACGAGATTCTGCATTACGAGCCATTCGGAGAAGTGGAATACGGCTAAATTGCGTCATGGACGTAACCCCTCTACCACATAATGGATGCAGACCTCCAAAAAAAAGACGCGTATAAATTGTAAAAATCTAAAACAGGAGGATTAATGAAAAAAGACGAAGTGAAGCGAATAGAACACATTGTCCAATGGAGTTGTGTTGCTACAAAGGAGATTAGCCAACATTATAAATATGGGCGTTTTGTTCTGTGTCCGCTTCGGGAAGGTCAAGCCGAGACGATCGCCATTTCGCTACGAAAGACTTTGCTTAGCGAAGTGGAAGGAATATGTATTACTCACGTAAATGTAATAGCAGCACACTACATCTCCTATGACTTTAGTAGAATAGTCGGTGTTAAAGAATCGGTAGCAGAACTTTTAACGAATTTGCAACAAATTGTCTTGAAAAATTCTGCCGACAGTGATAGTGATAGTGATATTTTCGACGCATCTATTTGTGTCAAGGGTCCTAGACACATAACTTCTAAAGACATCATCTTACCGCCTTCGTTGGATATTGTTGATGATACACAACATATAGCTACACTGGCGCTCCCAATCGAGTTGTGTCTTGAATTAAAAGTCGAGAGGATTAGGGGATCGTGTCTAAGGAGAGAAGATCGACTGCCAAGAAAAGGTTTTCCTATAATTCCATTATACTTGCCAATTAGAAAGATTAATTATTCTATTAAGTCCTTTGGGGAAACACTAGAGATACTTACTCTCGAAATATGGACGAATGGAAGTTATACACCCAAAGAAGCACTTTGGGAAGCCTGCCGCCATTTGGTTAATTTAACTTCTATCTTTTTCAATAACGAGAATCAGAACATCTCTCTAACGCGGACTAAAAACATGCTTTCGTCTCTCACAAAACCCTACTCTCCTCAGGAGGCGGCTGAACTAAGAATTACTGCCATGAAATTACAAATGATTTTTGTAGAGCAGTTGCATTTAGATCCCACGACCCTTGAGTCCCTCCAAAGGGCGAAAATACTGACATTATATGATCTTTTTAATAAAAGTACAAAAGAGCTTATGAAAATTGCTAAAATAGAAGATGTAATTAAAATAGTGGCCATTCTTCAAAAATGGAATATTATATAATTGATTTACCGAAGAATAAATTAGAATAACTTTTCAAGATGAAATCCATTGAATGGATTTCATCTTGAAAAGTTATTCTGATGCAGAACAGAATTCTATTGAATAGACCTATGCCTATGTATCTAGGGAATAGTCACTTCAAAGTGAATCCTACCTAGATACACAGGTTGTGGTATTTATTTCATGGTGGAATCAATTTGAAAAAGACCTAAAGTTAGAGATTTATCAATAGGTAATGTTGCTCCAATACCCAGCCAAAGAGCTACTG